GAAATGGGCGTAAGCCTGATTTACGGCGATTATCCGCGAATTTCAATGTGTGAATCGAGGGTTCATACTATAAAACTTATTTGATTTTATCAATTGTTAGAATTTTTTCTCGAGGAAATCATGCATTTTCTAGAATATTCTTATTCAGGATCTTATCGAAAACTTACAGCAGCCTGCCAAACAAAAGCTAAGAGAAAAAAAAACAAGGGTATGACTGGCATAACATCTACGATTGGATTCAAAAAAGCATAGGCTTCGGGCAATTTGCCCACGAAAAAACTACTCGAATAAAGGGGCGAATTAATACAAATACAGATCAAACTAACGATATTAAGCATAAGACACATTTTGTTCTTGGAGATAATTGCATTTTGGTTGCCTTTTTGATATAAGGAAAAAGAAAGTAAGGTAAGATAGACAAAAATCCTTCTTTTCTTTGAATCCACACAACCAAAAATTCTCCAATTCTCAAAGGAGAATAGAAGAAACCATATTTTCATACAATATCTTAATTGAATTCTATCTAATGATCAATAAATTAAGTTGCATTCTGTATCTATATGTATCAAAATCCCAGTACCGGTCTATTCTATTATTCTATAGATATATTCTATATCTAGATATTTATTTGGGCTGGAGTTGACAAACAACCAATAACAATATTATTGTTTCTTAATGTTGATTAAAAATTGAAATGGGGCGTGGCCAAGTGGTAAGGCAACGGGTTTTGGTCCCGCTATTCGGAGGTTCGAATCCTTCCGTCCCAGCATGGATCCACTTTTTATACTGCATTATTCCCATATAAACCATACATATAAACCATATATAAAAAAGTGGGGAATGGATAGGAGTTAATCTATATTAATTATATATTTAAATATCGGGGTCTGCTCGAATTTCATTAACAAACGATTAAGTTCCATGTTCTATAGTATGGTATTTATACCATATCTATAAGAAACAGTGACAATTGTTCAGTTTATCTGATAGATATGAGAAACCTTTCCTATTTTTTGATTTTTTTAATCAGATTACGAAAATCAAAATTCAAATCTTAACTTACATTATTTTTTTTGACATCTCGTGAAAAAAAAGGATTTATTTCTTCTTATTTGTTTCTTCTTTTCCTTGATCTATTTCAAATTTTTATTTGAAATTAGTGATAAGTCAATTTTAAAAGAAAGACTGATCTTCCTATAAAGATCAAAGGTGATATTTGGTGATATTTATTGTCCAATTTTCTTCAAATCCAATCAAATTTAAGAATTTCAATTAAATAGTCAATTTCACTTAGAAATATTTTTTTTAATCAAAAATATTTTTAATGATTTGGAATCTTTGAAAAAGTAGGCAATCATTTAATGTATCCTATATAAGTCACTTGAAGATGTAGATTCAAAAACTTTATTCATTTTTATTTATAATTTATATATTATAGATTTCTTTTTTTGTTTTTATTATCTATATATTCTATATAGTAATTAGTATGTTAAATATGTTGCCTTGCTAAGATTTTTTCAGAAAAAATCTTGTTTCATGTATCATATATTATAGAAGAAAAAATGTAGATTACGATGTTTATGGACAGCTGAACCGATGACTATTCACGATTCCCTAATTGAATCAATTCCATACCGGTTCCAAATTAGAGGAATGTTATGGTAAAACTTCGTTTGAAACGATGTGGTAGAAAGCAACGTGCGACTTGAAGGATAGGACCCGTTGTGGATTTTTACATCCACCATTTTCGATTTGTCTAGGAATGAGGTGCTCGTGGGTCGACATTGTTTGTTCTGTTACACTTGAACCCTTCGGGGTTGTAAATAGTCCATGATGGAGCTCGAACAGAAAGTATTAATTCATTTCTCAGGGGCAAGGATCTAGGGTTAATGCCAATCAACTGGAACAACTTCGTAAATATATGGAAAATCGAAAGGATCCAATTCGAGCAAGTTTCAAATTCAAAAGCGAAACTTGTTGAAATTGATTCAAAATTTTGATTCAACGTGTATCATGCTAGAATCAACCGTCCATAGGATTCTTTGGTAGAAAGAAATCAAAAAGGTATGTTGCTACCACTTTGAAAAGATTAAGAAGCACCGAAGTAATGTCTAAACCCAATGATTAAAAATAGGAATAAAAGGGTTTAAAAACAAGGAAACACCCTTTTCTTTTAATTGTGAATTCTCTCAATACCTGGATTCGACTAAAGAATCGAAATAGAATTTGAAATAGTTTAACCGGGATAAACGAAAGGGAGTAAAGACTACTCAGTAAATGAAATTGACTAAAGATTTTCCTTTGAGCTATTTGAGAGTTATCCGATTTGAGTTATGAGTATGAACGGTTTATTTTTCATTTTTCAGGAAGAAAAAGGACTGGAATTCTAGTCTAATTGATTTTATAGATCCATTTGTCATTTTTTCTCGAGCCGTACGAGGAGAAAACTTCCTATACGGTTCCAGGGGGGGTATTGTTCATCTATATCTATCCCAATGAG